ACGAGATTTCAGATGGAAGTACAATAAAAAAAAAGGCATTTAGTAACCCCTCCCAAACAAAACAAGCAAACGGGGAATATTTTCATCTATTTTGTAGAGTTTTGGCGGCATGGCCGAGCGGTAAGGTGGGGGACTGCAAATCCTTTTTCCCCAGTTCAAATCTGGGTGTCGCCTGATCAACAAAAGACAAGACTCGAAATCCCTTATTCTGCTTTGCTGGTATAATTCGCCGAATTTTTACCAGCAAAACTGGCGTAGGAAAAAAACTCTTGATACTTTATTGGGGGTTCTGCTCTTTAAAGTGCTGTAAATACTTGCATCTAGGATTCAAGGGAAGAGGAAGAGTATAGTAGTGGAAGGGCTATCATATCAAATCAAGAGTTACCGATTTCTTTCCACTACTAATGTAGTGTCTACTTACCGGGTCTTGAATTAGATTGGATAGTCAGACGGAAAATCTAATTAATAGTTATGGAAGGGGCAGAAGATACTTTGTATACAGAGTATACAGACTCATGAGAGTCTCTGAGTGCACGGGCATTCAATCAATATTAGATTGGATGCATAATTGGCTTTTACTTAATGATAATGAAGGGCTACAAAAAAGAGAATGGGTCTTATTATTCCTACATATTAGTAACATTCCCTTTGATACTTCCAAAGAAAAGTGTGACTGCGTATTTTGTTTAATGTTTCCCGATTCTACTCGAAATCATATAAGAACTTGTTATACGTGGATTTATGGGAGTGTTTCATATTTATATTTATTGGAATCTTTCATCAAGGGTCTTGGGTCAGAATCCCTTTTTGACTCTGCACTAGTGATTCCACTATTATTAGTAAACAATAATGGAATCATTCCTTCATATTCATAGAGATAGGGGACATAATTCACATGGATATAGTAAGTCTCGCTTGGGCTGCTTTAATGGTAGTCTTTACATTTTCCCTTTCACTCGTAGTATGGGGAAGAAGTGGACTCTAGAGATACTACTAATTGAGTTAGGGAATAAAATTGTATCACTTTTTTTTATAGATTTTTTCTAGATCGTTCTGCAAAGCCTTTTTAATTATTTAATTTTTTAATTAACTTAATATTTAATTCAGTAATTTAATTCAATTTCGAAATTGAATTAATAAAAATATCTTCATTTCGAAATTCTATCGGCTTGGATTCTAGTGGAAGAATTGTATTCCATTCCTAATATATATGAATAATACTCTTTCACAACCAAAATCAAACAAATATTTCAATAATTCCCAGATTCGTATTTTGAAAGGAAAAGGGATATGAATGATAGGAAATTGATTACAACCAACGTCTTCCGAAATTTTCTATTTCGACGAACCGGCTCTTACCAGAGTTATATAGGGACAGTGAGGAAGAACGAGGAAGACCGGACCCCTTTTTACTTTTTAGTTGTTTTTATTGTCCTTTTTACTGTTCAAAGAGAAAAGAAAGAAGTTCCGATATTTAATAAGATCTTGCTTTGGTCGAGTCACATATTTCGCATGTACCGCTTGTTTTATTGTTTTATTTAGTATTTAGAAATTTTGATTTATGCTATGCTTTATTGACTCCTTTCATATCACGGCTCAAGGGTTCAAAATCGGTGGGGTACCCCTTTTCGAAATCCGAAGAAGTAATTGATTGAGCGGTTGACAGATGATCCAAGGAGTTCTATGATAACTTCTTCGGAATGCTAAAAAAAGATTACTTTCTTTTCTTTTATTAACTTGATTTTCTTTTAGTAATATATGCCCAATATAGTTTTTCCTTCATTGATTTGATTCTTTTTTAATGGATACCGGGATTCATATTGCAAATAATAAGAAATCGAGAAATTAGAAAATCGTAAGAGTTGCTTTATCTATTTTATTTTTGTTGATTGGAATCAACAAAAATAAAATAGATAAAGCAAAGAAATAGAATTGAGATACTATGTACATTACATATATTTAATTGATATTAACATGTATGAAGATACATATACATATTGTATATTGATCTCTATTCAGTTTGTATCTTTCTACATTACAATAATAAAAATAGATAGTATGGTAGAAAGATTCATATATGAATCTTTCTACCATACTATCGAATCTCATAGGCTACTGCTGATTCTAGTCCGGTCATTTCATTTAAGATGTGAAATTTGAATCTTTTTTCTTAAATCATTGATAAGAACTAAGAAGTCAAGTTTCATTCAAATTAATCACTTTGACTGACAGTTTTTACGTATATTATAAGCAAAAAAGCAGTAGGAACTAGAATGAACAGTGCAGTAGCAATAAATGCGAGAATATTTACTTCCATAATCTCATCGTTTCGTTTTTTTTTGTTTTTTACTTCGCAATAACTCGGGATTTTATCCCATAGAGATGATAAACCTTTCGCTTGTAAATTCAATGGGATGAATTCCATTTCGATGATATCGAATCGGATCAATATCATGAATAACAATATCTGAGCTATCAAGTCGATTCATCGTCGAGAATTGAATAGTATAACATAGGCAGATCTTTTATCCACACACCGAATACAAACTTTGATTCCTGAGTCAATCAAAAGAATTCCTTTAGTTTATACTTTAAATACTTGATTTTTATTTATCATTCTTTGCCATTCTGTCTTTTCTATAACCTACCGCGTTCCTTGTACAACCATCTAACCGCGTTCCTTGTACAACCATCTAACCGCTTTCCACGTCCATTATTTACAAATGGTTTACAAATAAACCCAAACAAAGAATAGAAACGAAATCGAAAAGAGTTAAGTTCGAAACTCCTTTTTTTTAATGATCTAATTTTCTTGGAAAACAAAGAAAAAGAAGTGTGATAAAGACGAGTCCCGGTATAAAAAAATAAAATATTCCATGAAATTGACTATTTTCGATTTTGTTCTTTCTTCGACAATACCCTTAAAAAAAAAGATTATTCATTCCCTCTCTAAGAGGGGCGAGCTCCTTGGTTGATCTTTATCTTGATTTTATTAAAGATACCCTCCCTCTTTCTTTGGATTAGTAATAGAACGCATATATCAAAAGTTCGGCATGAAATTTGAATGAGATAGATTGTTTTAAATTCAAACGAGTAATTTAAGTTACACAAAATTGAAATCAGAAAAGAAGATATTTTGAATCTGAAAAGTATTTTATCAAAGTAACTATCTTAAATTCATTTTGTATCGTACAAGAAATGAATTCCATTTGTGGATGTGCTCCCGGGAACGATATAACGATATGGTACTCGATTCTATTACATACACGGATCGTGAGCAGTCGAAAAAAAAAGCCAGACCCAATACAGTATCTCTTGGAATCCTGAATATCATGCTACCAATAATTGTACCAATTCACACATGTCTCTTTCTCATCAACCGGTAACGGTTGATGAGAAATGCGAACCAAAAAAGAAAAAAAAAAAGAAGGATACCGTTGGGAATTAAATTCTACCATTTGTACCCAGTTTAACAGAAAAAGATATATTGATGGATTTTTTTTATTGGACTTGGATCCGTCGGGACTGACGGGGCTCGAACCCGCAGCTTCCGCCTTGACAGGGCGGTGCTCTGACCAATTGAACTACAATCCCGGGGAAATAAAATGTACGGCATACATATTCTTATGATTTCATTCAAACCATTTCTATTTAGATTAAAATCGTCGTGTTTTAACAGAGACGCGAGTGATATATTGATATCCACAAGGATATACACTTTAGTGAGAGCAGCACGGATTACTAGTAATCCTTTCGTTTCGCTATTGCCCAATCGATTGGTAATCTATTTTTCACTGAAAAAAAAGTCTTTTTTTGTCTTTACTTTATTCTTTTCATTAGACTTTATACTTAATGATCCTGATATGAACCTAGATCGTTAGCAAGATCAGAATTTATGGGAACAAATAAATAGAGCAACTAAAAAAATAAATAGAGGTAGGGATATATCAGAAAATTGGACTTTTTTGAATCTGGCATTTCTGGCAAACAAAAGGGGTTATATCATTTCATGGTGGATCAGCGAATTATTGGGCCGAGCTGGATTTGAACCAGCGTAGACATATTGCCAACGAATTTACAGTCCGTCCCCTTTAACCGCTCGGGCATCGACCCAGGAAGAATCAATTGTAGGCTTATTGATAATCCACGATCAACTTCCTTTCGTAGTACCCTACCCCCAGGGGAAGTCGAATCCCCGTTGCCTCCTTGAAAGAGAGATGTCCTAAACCACTAGACGATGGGGGCATACTTGCCCGACCGCCAGCATACAATGCTCATAGTATGAACAGCTTTTTTAAATTGTCAATATAATGGAATGGTATGACTAGATCTGAAGGATCTTTCCGTCTTTTGTGATCCCATACCATAGCATTTTTTGATTCCTCATTTAGACTTATGAATCACTCATTTCAACCGCCATTCGATTCTATAATATCAATCTATTATAGAAATTAATATTCAAAAAAAAATAATAATAAAAATAGGACGAAGTAAAGGACTTTTTGGGGAAGTGATTGGTCCGACATAAAAGAAGGTTAAACTTCATTTCTTCCACTTTCATTCATTGAATCACTCTTTGTTAAGATAAGATAGGCGTATCTCTATATCACACTAAGCCAGGAAATTAACAAATGAGAAATCTGAAAATCTGTTAACGGGGATCAAGAAGTTATCGAAAATCTTTTTTTCTCTAAAAATTGAAATTTGGTTCGGGGGACAAACTGAATCTCTTCATCACATGATTCAATGAAATATCTTGGATCTATGTTGAATTGGTAGGTCCATGTATCAATCAAATGAATTTCGTTCCGTTCTGATGGGGGTCAGGTCAATTCAAGTCAATTCCATTAGGGTTGGTATTGAAACAATTCATTTCGTTGATATTTATCAAATCCAATATCACTAAACCCAATTTACCCTAGACTTATACTCCTTAAGTAAATCAAAATTCTCGTTCCCGAATGGGCCACTAACCACTATGAATCTACTGCATATACTTA